ATTAAGTAATTATTTATTAGTAATATATATTAGATATACATCAAAATTAAATAGCACTCTAAATTCTATATTTTTTCTCCACACCCACTTGTATGCATTTCGATCCATCAAAAATAATTGCAAGACCAACTGCTTGAATTCCTGATTTTTTATATCTCTTTTTATGCTTATGTATATGTATCCGGAAGTCCATCTAAAGAATTAATGTAGGAAGAATAGTGTGTGCATATACTATAATACCATCATATATATATATATACCATAATTATACATATCAATTATACATATCTAATATTCTAATATATATTAAATATTAAATTATTAGTTAGATAGTTATTAGATAATATAATTATATAATAAATTCTATTAAATTATATAAATATTATATATAAATTATATAATATATATAATAATAACAAAATAAAAAAATATATATATATAAAATATATATAATTCTAAATTATAAAATTATATAATATAAAAAAAATATTAATAATTAAATAATTATTAAATAATTAATATTTAATTAATATTTTAATATTTATAATATAATTTAAATAATTAATATTTAATTAATATTTTAATATTTATAATATAATAATAATATATAATATAATATAAATATAATAAATAATATAATAAATAATAATATAAAAAATATATAATTATCTAATTCTAATATTTACTAATATTTAGAATTAAACGAATATAGATAAACTAAACTAAGTCAAGGTATTTTTTTTTCAGCTTTGGCAAAACGATCACAATTGATAGAATTATATTATTCAGTAAAGTACTAAATTAGTAATATTAATATTCCTAGCTCTAAAGCCCACTCCTTCCCCATACTACAAGTGAAAGAGAAAATGTAAACACTACCATTAAAGCAGCCCAAGCGAGACTTACTATATCCATGTGAATGATGTCCCTTATCTCTATGAAATGAAGTATTTATTCCATTATTAATTCATAATTATAGTGGAATCAATGGTGCAGAGTCAAAATAGGATTCTTACTTACGGCTAGTGATGAAACAATTTTACGAATCCACTCGTAAAAAGGTCCTTTATTTCTTAGTCAATAGATTCTATTGAAATTGAAAGAATTGGAAAATTGGAAAGAATAAAATAAAATATAAAAATATATAAAAAAAATATAAAATTAAATATATATTATTATTATATTATATTATATTATTATTATATTTATATTATATATATATAAGATATATAAGATAGATAATGAAATAGAAGAAAAAAAAAAATAAGAAAAGAAGAATAACCATTTTGATTTCATTTCTGAGCACTCAGAGCCTATCCTGAGTTTGGATACAAAGTATCCTCGCTCAGTTCTTTCCACATCTTTAACCTTAGGAACCAAAATGGAGTGTCTCTTAGGAATCCTTGGATACCAAGATTTACGACTTCTTATTTTCATAGTTCTGATGCCCAGAATAGAATGAATTATCATTATTTCTTTTATTTGGTTCAATTCAGAATAGCCCAAACCAATGCATTAATAAGATTGGATTGCTTCAGATTTATTGTTATCTGTTTGAGCCACACTCAGAAACCAGATTTTTATAAATTTTTATAAAAAAGATGACAGTCTTTTATAGGACCTACGGGTTCTCAAAATCAAGTATCGACAGATCTAGTCCCTTGCCTATGCTTTTGCGGGGCAAGAATTTGTCAAGTTCGATCAGCAGGATTAAAAACTTCCAAGTCTTTTTTTGTTGATCAGGCGACACCCAGATTTGAACTGGGGATAAAGGATTTGCAGTCCCCCGCCTTACCACTTGGCCATGTCGCCAAATTCCATTTGTATTCCCTTAATGGATGAAAAATCCAATTGATTTACGACTAATTATTATCAATTACAATTATAATCAATTATAATATTATATGTGTATATGTAAACCCCAGAACAGTGTAAACTACAGAGCTGGAATTTTTATACGTGGATACCGAATGAATAGAAAATAGACATTATGATTTTTGATCGAGTGCGACTTGACCTATGTTGCACCAAGTTCAATTATGAGAAAAGATGCGATATATGGATAGCTATATCGGCATGTGCCGGTATGTACTTCCTAAAGATTACTCCTATGAGTATTACGTACGCAATTCAATTGTATTTTATAAATTCTACTACCAAAAAAGATTTGCGAATTACTTTTTGAGCGTTTGTGCTAAAAATAGTTAAACTCTATGCTATTCCTGATTCTTCTGTTTTTATCTCATTCATAGAGAGCGGATTGATTCCCAAATTCATTTATTTTTTATTTTTTGTACCCTGATCGTAATATCATAATAAAAGAATTGGGTAGAAATTGGATCAATTTTCTTATCCGATACCGATAAAAGACTCCGTCAACCTAAGTGACATAATTTTTTCCCAGGAATGCTTTATCAATTTTAATTTCTTTCTATTTGTACCTGGCTCAAATTCGAACTTGCGTAAAAAATGCCCTCCATTTCTCTGTCTTGCTTCCGTTCATACGTATGATATATATGGATAGAGTTGGCTAAAATTTTATGTGATTCAGTAAACAGAATACCCATTCCATCATTGCTAGATCGATCGGTATGGTTCGATGAATAGTGAGCTAAGCCAATAATGGGATTTTTTCAATAAAGAGGAAACTTCAGATTAAGATGCTCCAGAATGGAAATGAAGGAATGTCCACAATACCTGGATTTATTCAGATACAATTTGAGGGATTTTTTAGGTTCATTAATCAGGGCTTGGCGGAAGAATTTCATAAGTTTCCAAAAATTGAAGATAGAGATCAAGAAATTGAATTTAATTTATTTGTGGAAACATATCAATTGGTAGAGCCCTTGATAAAAGAAAGAGATGCTGTATATGAATCACTCACATATTCTTCTGAATTATATGTACCCGCGGTCTTAATTTGGAAAACCGATATAAATATGCAAGAACAAACAGTTTTTATTGGGAACATCCCTATAATGAATTCTTTTGGAACCTCTATAGTAAATGGAATATACCGAATTGTGATCAACCAAATATTGCAAAGTCCTGGTATTTACTACCGTTCAGAATTGGAACATAACGGAATTTCTGTCTATACCAGTACTATAATATCGGATTGGGGGGGAAGGTCAGAATTAGAAATTGACAGAAAAGCAAGGATATGGGCCCGTGTAAGTAGAAAACAAAAAATATCTATTCTAGTTCTATCATCAGCTATGGGTTCGAATATAAGAGAAATTCTAGATAATGTTTGTTACCCTGAGATTTTCTTGTCTTTCCCGAATGAAAAAGAGAAAAAAAAGATTGGGTCAAAAGAAAATGCTATTCTGGAGTTTTATCAACAATTTGCTTGTGTAGGGGTAGGGGGAGATCCGGTATTTTCTGAGTCCTTATGCAAGGAATTACAAAAGAAATTTTTTTACCAAAGATGTGAATTAGGAAAGATTGGTCGACGAAATATAAACCGGAGACTGAATCTTGATATACCCCAAAACAATACATTTTTGTTACCACAAGATCTATTGGCTGCTGTGGATCATTTGATTGAAATGAAATTTGGAATGGGTATACTTGACGATATGAATCACTTGAAAAATAAACGTATTCGTTCTGTCGCAGATCTATTACAGGATCAATTCGGATTGGCTCTTGTTCGTTTAGAAAATGCGGTTCGAGGAACTATATGTGGAGCAATCAGGCATAAATTGATACCGACTCCTCAAAATTTGGTAACTTCAACTTCATTAACAACTACTTATGAATCGTTTTTTGGCCTACACCCTTTATCTCAAGTTTTGGATCGAACTAATCCGTTGACACAAATTGTTCATGGGCGAAAATGGAGTTATTTGGGTCCTGGGGGATTGACGGGGCGAACTGCTAGTTTTCGGATACGAGATATCCACCCGAGTCACTATGGACGTATTTGCCCAATTGACACGTCCGAAGGAATCAATGTTGGACTTATTGGATCATTAGCTACTCATGTTAAGGTTGGTTATTGGGGATCTATAGAGAGTCCTTTTTATGAATTATCTGAGAGATCAAAAGAGGCACAGATGGTTTATTTATCACCAAATAGAGATGAATATTATATGGTAGCAGCAGGAAATTCTTTGGCCTTGAATCGGGGTATTCAAGAACAACAGGTTGTTCCGGCTCGATATCGTCAAGAATTCCTGACTATTGCATGGGAAGAGATTCATCTTAGAAGCATTTTTCCTTTCCAATATTTTTCTATTGGAGCTTCCCTCATTCCTTTTATCGAGCATAATGATGCGAATCGAGCTTTAATGAGTTCTAATATGCAGCGCCAAGCAGTTCCCCTTTCTCGTTCTGAAAAGTGCATTGTTGGAACTGGGTTGGAAGGCCAAACGGCTCTAGATTCGGGTATTTCAGCTATAGCCGAACACAAGGGAAAAATCATTTATACTGATACTCACAAGATCGTTTTCTCAAGTAATGGGGATACTCTAAGCATTCCATTAGTTATGTATCAACGTTCCAACAAGAATACTTTTATGCATCAAAAAACTCAGGTTCGGCGGGGTAAATATATTAAAAAGGGACAAATTCTAGCGGGTGGTGCGGCCACAGCTGGTGGGGAACTCGCTTTAGGAAAAAATGTATTAGTAGCTTATATGCCATGGGAAGGTTACAATTTTGAAGACGCAGTACTAATTAGTGAACGTCTGATTTATGAAGATATTTATACTTCTTTTCACATCCGGAAATATGAAATTCAGACTCATGTAACAAGCCAAGGTCCTGAAAGAATAACTAAGGAGATTCCGCATTTAGAGGCTCATTTACTCCGAAATTTAGACAGAAATGGAATTGTTATGCTGGGATCTTGGATAGAAACAGGTGATATCTTAGTAGGTAAATTAACACCTCAGACAGCGAATGAATCATCATATGCCCCAGAGGATAGATTATTACGAGCTATACTTGGCATTCAGGTATCCACTTCAAAAGAAACTTCGCTAAGACTACCT